TTTAACTAGAAGTCGAAGAGAAAGTTCTAATGATCTCGAAGTAACTCAAAAATACAGGCATTTGTGGATTCAATGCGAAAATTGTTATGGATTAAATTATAAGAAAATTTTGAAGTCAAAAATGAATATTTGTGAACAATGCGGATATCATTTGAAAATGAGTAGTTCAGATAGAATCGAACTTTCGGTTGATCCAGGTACTTGGGATCCGATGGATGACGACATGGTCTCTCTGGATCCCATTGAATTTCATTCAGAAGAGGAACCTTATAAAAATCGTATTGATTCTTATCAAAGAAAGACAGGATTGACGGAGGCTGTTCAAACAGGTACAGGTCAACTAAATGGGATTCCCATCGCAATTGGGGTTATGGATTTTCAGTTTATGGGGGGTAGTATGGGATCCGTAGTAGGCGAGAAAATCACCCGTTTGATCGAGTATGCTAGCAATAAATTTTTACCTCTTATTCTAGTGTGTGCTTCCGGAGGAGCACGCATGCAAGAGGGAAGTTTGAGCTTAATGCAAATGGCTAAAATATCTTCTGCTTTATATGATTATCAATCAAATAAACGGTTATTCTATGTATCAATTCTTACATCTCCTACTACTGGTGGAGTGACAGCTAGTTTTGGTATGTTGGGGGATATCATTATTGCCGAACCGAATGCCTATATTGCATTTGCGGGTAAAAGAGTAATTGAACAAACATTGAATAAGGCAGTACCTGAAGGTTCACAAGCAGCTGAATATTTATTCCATAAGGGCTTATTCGATCCAATCGTACCACGTAATCCTTTAAAAGGTGTTCTGAGTGAGTTATTTCAGCTTCACGCTTTTTGTCCTTTGAATCAAAATTCAATCAAGTAGGGTCTTAAGTGAAATTTTGATTCTGATAAACTAACTAATTGTTCATCACAATCAAAATAAAACAAAACCCGAAGAATGGACTTTTCTTTGGTGACATAAGATTTAATTGTAGAAAGAATCATGCGAATAATTATTTTTTTTTTACCGATATTACTGATTAGTAAACCTCTATCAACAAAACAACATAAAAAGCGAATTCTTCCTTAGAATTAGGAGGCAAGGCAAATAAAACGAATTTCATGGTCCCCTCTTTCATCTTTCTATATATCCCAAGAAGCCCGTTTTTTCTAAGAATCCCTGCTGTTGGATCGGATTCTAACGAATCTTTCGGGAATTTTTAAGAAACTCTTTTTTTATTAAAAAAGAAATTAGAAGATAAGAACAATAGAAAAAGAAAAATAAAAAAAGTAAGAATAATAAAGAAAGTGGATTATCATACATATATTTCATGTAGAAAGATGAATAAGTCCGTTTATTTAGTTCTACATTCCTTGCACTTATTAGATATACTTACTTAGATATACTTAGTATAGATACTTAGTATACTTATACACGAATTAGAATATGACTTATAATTATTATAAGATATCTTTATAATAATAACAGGTACAAATATTAAATCGAGGTACCCATTCTATGACAATTCTCAACAACTTACCCTCTATTTTTGTGCCTTTAGTGGGCCTAGTATTTCCGGCAATTGCAATGGCTTCTTTATCTCTTCATGTTCAAAAAAATAAGATTTTTTAAATCCGACGTGGTCAAATCTCCTCTAGTTTTTTTTTCAAGACTTAGCGAACACGCATATCCATTTAGTAGAATATTGTATAACAATAACAGGTAGCTTTCTCCGAACATAAATGAAAGAGCTCTTATGCATGCATAAACATGATATATGGGTAAATGAATTCTATCTATTTTCAAAAATCGGTTCGGATCCGAGCTCATGTCTGAAATTTAAGTCAATGTATCTATATGTATGTAGCTATCTATAGGGAATCCTAGGAGGGGGCTGTTCTTATTTTATTATATCTAACTAATTTGATGAATTACTGCTAAAAGTTCACATCAGAATAGTACTAGTTGATGAGAGTTACTTCGGAAACAAAAAAAGTCAAGTCAAATTGATTTTGGTTATTCCCTCAATTCCAATAAAATGCAACTGGATCTAGTATGTATGAGTTGGCGATCAGAATATATATGGATAGAATTTGTAGCAGGATCTCGCAAAACAAGTAATTTCTGCTGGGCCTTTATCCTTTTTTTAGGTTCATTAGGATTCTTATCGGTTGGAATTTCTAGTTATCTTGATAGGAATTTGATATCTTTATTTCCGTCTCAGCAAATCAATTTTTTCCCACAAGGGATCGTGATGTCTTTCTATGGGATCGCGGGTCTCTTTATTAGTTCTTATTTGTGGTGCACAATTACATGGAATGTAGGTAGCGGTTATGATCGATTTGATAGAAAAGAAGGAATAGTGTGTATTTTTCGTTGGGGATTTCCTGGAAAAAATCGCCGCATCTTTCTACGATTCCTTATGAAAGATATTCAGTCCATCAGAATAGAAGTTAAAGAGGGTATTTATGCTCGTCGTGTCCTTTATATGGAAATCAGAGGCCTGGGGGCTATTCCCTTGACTCGTACTGATGAGAATTTGACTCCGCGAGAAATTGAGCAAAAGGCTGCTGAATTGGCCTATTTCTTGCGTGTACCAATTGAAGCATTTTGAAAAATGAACTGAAGAATAAATGCTTTCTCAGCAGGAGGAACAAACCCAAGAACCCTCTTTTTTCTATAGCATAACTTACTTAATTAAAGTTTCTTCAGAACGCCCAGTCGGGCCAAAGCAAGGCAAACGTGTATGGAACAGCCATAACATAAAACGAAACCGTTTTTGTCGGCAAAAAAATAAAAAAAAATAGTTTTTTTGCGTATGGAAATCCCCACTCAATTCAATTCAGTAACAAAAGAAGTAACAAATCGAAATAATAGATTGATCTCATATATCAAAACATTTCGGAATAAAAAATTTAGCTTTTTTTTATTTTCAATATTTTGAATTGATACGTTAGATATGGATAGATCATATCTTGCAAATTCTCTCTATTTTCTTTTGTCAATCGACCCTTTTTATCCTTTCTTTTGTCTTTCTTAATGACCAAACTATTGAATCTCTTATAATGATAACTTTTCTTTCTTTTTTTGCCACTCGTTTTTGATCATCACAATATTCTTCAGAAAATTCTCTCAAATATTCCTGGACTATGCTCTGGGTAGCCAGCGAAAATGTTTTTCGAAATATTTTCGATTATTTTTCTTAATAGAAAGGAAGTTCTTTCATTTCGAAATCCGAATAATATTCATTATTTGAATCTTTTGGGCATTCATCGAAGGGGGGCACTTGCTTCGAATATTTGATCAATTGAGATATCTGGAAACAATATTTTTTGCTTATTTCTTCATTCGAATTCGAAATAGATTCTTCTTCTATTTTTGTATTTTTTCTACACTGGATTCAAGGACTAACCGCTGAATCACAACTAAAAAACAGAGACTCGATTCATAGGCGCGATACCTTATAATAGAACTAATAGAACTCATGCTTGATAGAAATATTAGATCGAATAGAGTCAACAAATGAGGTGGGTTCATTAACAATTCACAGATGAAAAAATGACAAAAAAGAACGCATCGATTACCCTTCGATATCTTTCATCTATAGTATTTTTAGTATTCTTGCCCTGGTGGATCTCTCTCTCATTTAATAAAAGTCTGGAATCTTGGATTACTAATTGGTGGAATACTAGGCAAGCCGAAACTTTCTTGAATGATAGTCAAGAAAAGAGTATTCTAGAAAAATTCATAGAATTAGAGGAACTCTTCCTCTTGGACGAAATGATAAAGGAATTCCCGGAAAGACATCTACAAAAGTGTCGTATAGGGCTCCACAAAGAAACAATCCAATTGATCAAGATGGATGACGACGATCATATCCATACGATTTTTCACTTCTCGACAAATATAATCTCTTTCGTTATTCTAAGTGGTTATTCTATTCTGGGTAATGAAGAACTTGTTATTCTTAACTCTTGGGTTCAAGAATTCCTATATAATTTAAGCGACACAATAAAAGCCTTTTCTATTCTTTTAGTAACTGATTTGTGTATCGGATTCCATTCGCCCCACGGTTGGGAATTAATGATTGGCTATGTCTACAACGATTTTGGATTTGCTCAGAATGATCAAATTATATCTGGTCTTGTTTCCACTTTTCCAGTAATTCTAGATACAATTTTTAAATATTGGATTTTCCGTTATTTAAATCGTGTATCTCCGTCACTTGTAGTGATTTATCATTCAATAAATGACTGAAAAACGATTCACTGATCCAATTAGAATATTTCGTACTTTGTACATAAGCAACGCATTCAAAGTCGTACTTACCTTACTCTTTCTACCCATCTAGAGGATTACTCTTATATTCCAGTGAAATTATTTCAGTAAATAGCAGAATCGTGGATAGGGAACTATACTAGTGACCTACCAAATTTTATTGTAGAAATTTTCGCGATCAACGATTGGACCATGCAAATTAGAAATACCCTTTTTTCGATAAAGGAAGAGATTACTCGATTCATTTCCGTATCCCTCATGATATATATAATAACTCGGGCATCCATTTCAAATGCATATCCCATTTTTGCGCAGCAGGGGTTTGAAAATCCACGAGAAGCAACTGGTCGTATTGTATGCGCCAATTGCCATTTAGCTAATAAGCCTGTGGATATTGAGGTTCCACAGGCGGTACTTCCTGATACTGTATTTGAAGCAGTTGTTAGAATTCCTTATGATATGCAAATGAAACAAGTTCTCGCTAATGGTAAAAGGGGGGCTTTGAATGTAGGGGCCGTTCTTATTTTACCAGAGGGGTTTGAACTAGCCCCCCCCGATCGTATTTCGCCCGAGATGAAAGAAAAGATAGGCAATCCGTCTTTTCAGAACTACCGTCCCACTAAAAAAAATATTCTTGTGATAGGGCCAGTGCCTGGTCAGAAATATAGTGAAATCACTTTTCCTATTCTTTCCCCGGACCCCGCGACTAATAAAGATGTTCACTTCTTAAAATATC